ATGTCATAGTGTTACACTATATATATGATGAATTTTATCCACATGTCATTTAAAAAAAGGAATACATAAAAATATATTTCGGTCCTCGTTTTAGGGGTTTTTCGAGGAGAACCGTGTATATTGGGGGGAGGGGGGGTTTTTCCAAAAAAATGTATTTTTTTTTTTTTTCTCTTTACGACCCAGGGGTATCTATATAAAGTATCTATGCCATATATATAGATCAATGTGGTAAATAATTTGATGTTCTTTACATTGACTAAACATTACGATTTTATTAAAAATGAGAGTTAATAGTATGTCTTTCTTGATATTATATTCGATTAATAGAGAGAGATCGTATTCGATTAATAAAAGAGGATAAGATTGTATTTTAAGTTTCAATTTGTGTCTCCGTGGTCCAACTCCATGGAGTAGTTCGAATTGACAAGTGATATCTGTGAATGAAATAAGTAGTTAGATATGTAAACACTATGTCGAGGGTAATACAGGTTTAAAAGATAGAGCCGGTTACCAACCCTGGCGGGTTAGCGATGGCTTCATTCCCCCCCAAAAAGACTGGGAGGCTTAGAAATCTTGAGACGATTAAGAGTCGAAATGACAACTAAGGGAACTAGAGGATGAGGAGTTCTGACGCGATTAAGAGACGATAGCGTGTTAAGGGTGCCGAATGTGAACATTTGATCAATTAGTAGGGATTAATCAGTTTCAGTGCCACAAACCGTACAAAGGGGTCTTATAATAGGTCATTGGTTATTTCTCGCCAGCCCTCATAAATAAGGGAAATCAATAAATATAAATTTATTAATTAGAAATTTATGGGTTAGGATAATGGAATATAGTTAAATGTAGGAAAATGAGGAGATATGTAATGAAATAATGGATGTTAGATTAATGGGGGCTAAGAATATATATGTAATGATATAGGGGATTATCTATTAATGAGTATTAAGCATAGATATGTAATGATATAGGGGATTATCTATTAATGAGTATTAAGCATAGAGTGTATTATGTATACATTAGGAGTATGGGGCTATATACATTATATGTTAATCTGACCAACTTTTTTGTTGGGCGGCTTGATTTTTGAGGGGGTCAGGATGTAGTTTAATAAGAATCTTGGCTTTGGGAGCCAAGGATGGGAGTTTAACCCTCTCCTTCCTGATTTATATAGATTTTATTCGTTTAGATCGGGTTTTGACCAGGAGCTAATACGGTTAGTCCTTCTTGTTCTAAATGATGGTCAGCCAAGGAAGGGAGTAGGAGGTTAGTCCTACTCCCTCTGGTTAGAGGTTGGCTAAAGAGATGGGTAGAAGGTCAGTCCTACTCTTTCTGATTAGTGGTTAGCCAAACAAGGGAGTAGGAGGTTAGTCCTACTCCCTCTGGTTAGGGGTTGGCTAGAGAGATGGGTAGAAGATCAGTCCTACTCCTTCTGATTAGTGGTTAGCCAAACAAGGGAGTAGGAGGTTAGTCCTACTCCCTCTGGTTAGGGGTTGGCTAGAGAGATGGGTAGAAGATCAGTCCTACTCCTTCTGATTAGTGGTTAGCCAAGGAAGGGAGTAGGAGGTTAGTCCTACTCCCTCTGGTTAGGGGTTGGCTAGAGAGATGGGTAGGAGCTCGTCCCTACTCACTCTGATTAGGAGGGGAAAATAAATCAGGGAGGTAAAGGATGGGAGGTTAATCCTGTCTTCTTTAACTAGCCTTGTTATAGGAGGGGTTTACACCCTCAATCTTCGGATTACAAGACCGATGCCTTAGTAAATTAGGCTACTATAACCCTAAAGGTTTAGGATTTTATTTTCTAATCATCCAATTATGGGTATTAGAATGAGGAATAATAAAAAATAGGTGATTGAGGCGATTTGGCCAATAAGAATAAAAGGTTGTTCTACAGGTTGTCCTCCAATTCATGTAAGAATAATAGTGTTTATTACTAGAGTTCAGAATAGAATCTGTGTTAGGGGTCGGAATGTTGAGCTTCGTTGTTTGGATGTGTGGAGTATGGGGGCAAGTATAAGAATGAAGATGGAGAAAATAAGAGCTAATACTCCTCCTAATTTATTAGGGATGGAGCGTAGAATAGCATAGGCAAATAGAAAATATCATTCTGGTTTAATGTGTGGTGGTGTAATTAGTGGATTTGCTGGAATAAAGTTTTCTGTGTCATTTAGAATGTTTGGTAAAAATAGGGCTAGAATTGTGAGTATAAATAGTAGGATGAAGAAACCAAGTATATCTTTATATGAATAGTATGGGTGGAATGGGATTTTGTCTATGTCTGAGTTTAATCCTGTTGGATTATTGGAGCCTGTTTCATGAAGAAAAAGAAAGTGAATTATTATAAGGGCTGTGATTACAAATGGGAGGATAAAGTGGAATGCGAAGAAGCGGGTTAAGGTAGCATTATCTACTGAGAAGCCACCTCAAATTCATTGTACGAGTGAGTCTCCAATGTAGGGGAAAGCAGATAGTAGGTTGGTGATGACTGTAGCACCTCAAAATGATATTTGTCCTCATGGAAGGACATAACCAACGAAGGCTGTGGTTATTAATAGGAATAAGAGAATTACTCCGGTGTTTCATGTTTCTTTATAAAGATAAGAGCCATAGTATAGTCCTCGGGCAGTATGTAAGTATACGCAGACAAAGAATAGTGAAGCTCCGTTAGCATGAATATTGCGGATTAATCATCCGTAATTGACGTCTCGGCAGATGTGTGCTACTGATGAGAATGCGGTTGAGATATCTGCGGTATAATGTATTGCTAGGAAGAGTCCTGTTAAGATTTGGATGGCAAGGCATAGTCCTAGAAGTGAGCCGAAATTTCATCAAGCAGAAATGTTAGTTGGGGCTGGTAAATCAATCAGGGCGTGGTTAATAATTTTGAATAGTGGGTGCGTTTTTCGGATGTTTATGGTCATTAGGTTCTTATAGTTGAATAACAACGATAGTTTTTCAGGTTATTGGTCTTAGTTAAAGTCTAGGTAGGAATATATGACTTATTTGATATTTATTTTAGTAGTTAGTTTTATATTAGGTTTGATAGCAGTAGCGTCAAATCCTTCCCCTTATTATGCAGCATTGGGGTTAGTAATTTCAGCTGGGGTTGGTTGTGGTTTATTAGTTGGGTCTGGTAGTTCTTTTTTATCTTTAGTTTTATTTTTAATTTATTTAGGGGGGATGTTAGTTGTATTTGCTTACACGGCGGCGCTTGCTGCTGAACCTTATCCGGAGTCATGAGGTGATTGGTCTGTGATAATTTATATGTTGATGTATTTAGGGGGTCTTATTTATGTAAATAAATATTTTGTTAAAGGTTGGGGTTGAGGTTGGTTTGGTGGGGAAGAGAACAGTGGGTTAGATATTAATCGTGGGGATTTTAGTGGAGTGTCAATGTTATATTCGTGTGGTGGAATTTTATTAATTTTAGGTGGTTGAATATTACTTTTGACGTTGTTTGTTGTGTTAGAGTCAACGCGTGGTTTATCTTGAGGGGCAGTGCGTGTGGTTTAAATTATAATTAGGGAAGAAAGAATAAGTGTAAGGAAAAGAATTATTATATATGTTTTAATAAGGCCTTGTTGTGGTTGTGTAGATAATTTAATTATTGGTACTTGTTGAATTATTGTGCTTTTTGGTCCAATTTTTTCATTTCAGGAGAGATCAATTATGTGGGTTGAAATATTTTGGGCCCATTGTAGCTTAATTTTAGGGAAAAGGCGATGTATAATTATTGGAAAATAACCTAGTATATTAGAAAAGTTATGGGATTTAAGGTTTGGGTTAATTTTAAGTTGGGTTTTGGTTAGGTTAGCTAGTTCTAATGCTAGTAAAAGGCCTACAACTGTGAGTAGGAGTGCTAGCAGTTTTAGGAAGGGGGATATTGTCATGATTTGTGTTTTTGTTGGTGTTATGTTCGAGGTAATAATAAGACCAGCTAAAATGCTTCCGTAAGTTAGGCGTTTGAGCGGATTAATTACTAGGGGGTTATTTTCGTTGATTGGTGAGAGTGGAGGGAATCGGGGTGAATTTATTATGGTGAAGAAGATTAAGCGTAGGCTATAAATAGCGGTAAAGGATGTAGCTAGAAGTGTTAAAGTAAGGGCTCAGGCGTTTAAGTGGGAAGTGTTTATGGTTTCAATAATAGTGTCTTTTGAAAAGAAGCCGGAAAGAAATGGTATACCTGTAAGGGCGAGGGTGCCAATTGTTAAGGAGGATGAGGTAAGGGGTATAATTTTGTGGAGACCCCCTATTTTTCGGATATCTTGTTCACCATTAAGGCTATGAATAATGGAGCCTGAACATAGAAATAATATGGCTTTAAAGAAAGCGTGGGTGCAGATATGTAGGAAAGCTAATTGTGGTTGATTTAGTCCGATTGTAACTATTATAAGGCCTAGTTGGCTTGATGTAGAGAAGGCGATGATTTTTTTGATATCATTCTGTGTGAGAGCACATGTAGCTGTAAATAATGTGGTTAATGCTCCTAAACAAAGGCAGGTGGTCAGTGCAGGTTGATTATTTTGGATTAAGGGGTGAAGGCGAACTAGCAGGAAGATACCTGCTACTACTATAGTACTTGAGTGGAGTAGGGCAGAGACTGGTGTAGGGCCTTCCATAGCTGATGGAAGTCATGGGTGAAGTCCAAATTGTGCTGATTTACCAGCGGCGGCCAAGATTAAACCAAGGAGGGGTAGGGTTAAGTCTATATCTTTTGATAGTAAAAATAGTTGTTGTATTTCTCATGAATTAAGGTTAATAGCAAGTCATGTTATGCTAAGGATTAGTCCAATATCTCCAATTCGATTATAAATTACGGCTTGGAGGGCAGCTGTGTTAGCATCTGTTCGACTATATCATCAGCCGATTAGGAGGAAAGACATAATACCCACCCCCTCCCATCCGATAAATAATTGGAATAGGTTATTGGCAGTAATGAGAATAATTATAGTGATTAGGAAAAGGAGTAAATATTTAAAGAATTGATTGAGGTGTGGGTCTGAGTGTATATATCATAGGGCGAATTCGAGGATTGATCAGGTAACATAGAGAGCAACTGGGATAAAGATGATTGAATATAAATCAAATTTAAAGCTGATGTTAATATCAAATGTCCCAATACTAATCCAGTTTAGGTTTGTTGTGATTGATTCTAATCCTTGGTCTAAGAAGATAAATAGTGGAAGTAGACTAATAAAAAATGAGATTTTTACGGCTGTTTTAGCATGAGTAGTTGATCAGTTTGGGTTAGAAAGTTCTTTAGGTATTAGGATGGAGATAATGATAGGTGAAAAAAGGATGAGGAAGATAAGTAGGAGTGTTGAGTTAAGGATTAAAGAGTTCATAGCTTTTGCTTGGAGTTGCACCAAGAGTTTTTGGTTCCTAAGACCAATAGATAGCTATTATCTTTCAGAAGCTAAGTGAGCCATGGATTTGAACCATGGATAGTAGAATTAGCAGTTCTTCTTGTCCCAGACCTCTCTCGGTAATTAAAAAGATTTTAACTTTTGTTTTTAGAACCACAATCTAATGTTTTTATTAAACTATAATTACAGGAAGTCCACCCTAGAATGAGTTCAGGTTTTAGAATAAGTAAAAGTGTTGGGATAAGGTGAAGATAAATAAGGAGGTGCTCTCGTGTGTGGGTTGGACTTATAAAGAGAAGGTGTTGTGGAGTTGGGCCTCGTTGTGTTATGAGAAATATATATAATGAATAAGAGGCTGTTAATAGGACTCCTAAGCCTGTAATAATGATAGTTCAATTAGATCAATTGAATAGAGAGGTAATAATAAGTAGTTCTCCTATAAGGTTGGGGGAGGGGGGGAGAGCTAGATTTGCTAAATTGGCTAAGAATCAGGAAGTTGCTATAAGTGGAAAAATAATTTGTATTCCTCGGGATAGGAGTAGTGTTCGGCTATGAGTTCGTTCATAATTAGTATTGGCTAAGCAGAAGAGGGTTGAAGAGATAAGGCCGTGGGCAATTATTAAAGCAGTGGCTCCTGCAAAACTTCATGGGGTTTGGATAAGAATGGCAGCTGCAACCAGTCCTATGTGGCTGACAGATGAATAGGCAATTAATGATTTTAGATCTGTTTGGCGTAAGCAGATGGAGCTAGTTATAATGATACCTCAAATGGCTAAAATTAAAAAAGGATACGTTATTTGTTTTGTTAGGGGGTCAAGTATAATAATAATTCGTATTATTCCATAACCTCCAAGTTTTAGTAAGACTGCGGCTAGGATTATAGAGCCTGCAATGGGGGCTTCTACGTGGGCTTTTGGTAATCAGAGGTGTACTCCATATAGGGGCATTTTAACAAGGAATGCAATTAGGCAAGCGGTTCATCAGAACTTGTTTGCCCATGATACAATATTTAGAGTTTGTGAGTATTGTATAATTAATATAGAAAGGGTGCTTAAGTCTTTTTGTATAATAAGGAGGGCAATAAGTAGTGGGAGTGATCCTATTAAAGTATAGAATAAAAAGTATGTGCCTGCGTTCAATCGTTCAGTTTGATTACCCCATCGGGTAATAATAATTAATGTTGGAATAAGTGTTGCTTCAAATATAATATAAAATAAAATTATTTCAGTAGCACTAAAGGCCATAATTAAGAAGGTTTGGAGTATAATAAGTAGATTAATATAAACTCGTTGTCGTATATGGGGTTCATTATTTAAGTGGTTTTGGCTAGCAAGTAATGTTAGGGGGAGTAGTCAGCAGGTTAAAGTTAGGAGGGGGGCAGATAAAGGGTCAACTCCTAGATAATGGTTAGAGAATTCTCAGCCTACTTCAATGTTTCATTTAGATCAGAATAGGCTTAATGTAGCAATTAGTAGGCTATAGGAGATGGAGGAGGTTCAAAGTCAGTTTTTAGGTGATAATCATGAGATTGGTAATAATATAATTGTTGGAATAATAATTTTTAACATTGTAATAAATTAAGATTTTTAAGTTGATCTGAGCCATGAGTTCGTGTTGCGGCTACTAGTAGGGCTAGGCCAGAGCTTGCTTCACAAGCTGAAAAAGTTAAAATTATTATAGGTACTAATGTGCAAGATGAAGAATTTATAGTTGTGGATCATAGGGCTGTTGCGACAAATAAGGATAATATTATGCCTTCTAGGCAGATAAGTGCTGATAAGAGGTGAAAGCGGTTAAGGGCAAGTCCTGTTAAGCTTAGTATAAATGCTGAGGCTATGGTAAAATGGATTGGGGACATAAGGTATTTATGGACTTTCACCATAATTTATTAAGCCGAAATTAATGGTCTTAATTTTAGACTAAATACCTATTCTGCCCATTCAAGACCCCCTTGTAATCATTCATAAATAAGGCCTAGGGTTAAAAGAATAAGGATAATAGCTGTTCATATAATAGTAGAAAGTGGAGTGCTAAGTTGATCCCCCCATGGAAGTGGAAGGAGGAGGGCAATTTCTAGATCAAATAGTATGAATAAAATTGCTACCAGGAAGAATCGGATGGAGAATGGTAATCGTGCAGTTCCTAGAGGATCAAAACCGCATTCATAGGGGGATATTTTTTCACTATCTGGATTGAGAGTAGGTAGTCAGAATGCGATGAAAGCTATAATTAGAGGAATGAGGGCTGTTATGGTGATGATAAAAATGATGGGACTCATTACTTTTCCTTGGATTTGAACCAAGATTAAATGATTGGAAGTCATTTGTACTAGTATATACTAGAAAAGTATTATGAGCCTCATCAATAGATTGAGATATAAAGGAATAATCAGACGACATCAACGAAGTGTCAATATCATGCGGCAGCTTCAAATCCAAAATGGTGTTCTGATGTGAAGTGATATTGAATTTGTCGTAGAAGACAAATTAATAGAAATGTTGAACCAATAATAACATGGAGGCCGTGGAAGCCTGTAGCGACAAAGAATGTTGTTCCATAAATACCATCAGCAATAGTGAAAGGGGCTTCATAATATTCTATGGCTTGGAGTGCTGTGAAGTAAAATCCTAGTATAATTGTTAAGGTAAGGGCTTGAATAGCTTCTTTTCGACTCCCTTCTATAATACTGTGATGTGCTCAAGTTACTGTAACTCCTGAGGCTAAGAGGACGGCTGTGTTAAGAAGTGGAACTTCAAATGGATCTAATGGATGAATGCCCGTTGGTGGTCAGCAGCCGCCCAGTTCTGGGGTGGGGGCAAGGCTAGAATGATAGAAGGCTCAGAAAAATCCGAGGAAAAAGAAGACTTCTGATGTGATGAATAAAATTATTCCGTAACGTAAGCCTTTTTGGACAGGGGGAGTGTGGTGCCCTTGAAATGTCCCTTCTCGAATAACATCACGTCATCATTGAATTATGGTGAGGATTAATAGTACTAATCCTATATAAAGTAGGGATATAGAGTGGAAGTGGAATCAAATGGCTAAGCCTGAGGTTATAAGAAGAGCGGCAACGGCTCCTGTTAATGGTCATGGGCTAGGGTCAACTATGTGATATGCGTGTGCTTGATGGGCCATTATTAAACATTTTCTTGTAGGTAGAGGCTTAGTAGTAAAATAAACACATAGGCTTGAATTATTGCTACGGCAACTTCTAGAATAGTTAATAGAAATAAAATTACTGAGGTTAAGATGGCTACTGTTGGTATAATTGTAATTAATACAAAGGCTGCGGTGGCGATTAGTTGCATTAATAGATGGCCAGCAGTTAAATTAGCTGTAAGTCGGACCCCCAGTGCTAGGGGGCGAATAAACAGGCTAATAGTTTCGATAATAATTAAAATTGGTACTAGGGGTGTTGGGGTACCTTCTGGTAATAGGTGTCCTAGAGCAATGGTGGGTTGATTAAATATTCCAATCAAAACAGTGGCGAGTCATAATGGCAGGGCAAATGATATATTAAGGGAGAGTTGGGTGGTTGGAGTAAATGTATAGGGGAGGAGGCCTAAGAGGTTGACTGTAATTAAAAATATTATAAGTGTAGTAAGGATTATAGCTCATTTATGTCCTCCAAAATTTAGGGGTTGTATGAGTTGATGGGTAAACCGGCTAATAAATCATATTTGTAAAGTTAATAGGCGGTTATTAAGTCATCGATTAGATGGGGTTGGGAAAATTATTCATGGGATTATAATTGCTAGGGTAATTAGGGGTACTCCAAATAATGATGGGCTTAGGAATTGATCGAAGAAGCTTAAGTTCATGGTCAGTTTCAAGGTTCTGGTTTTGATTTTTTAGTACTTTTTGGTGTGGGGTTATTATTAAGCATATAGGAAATTACTTTTTGTGGTAAAATAGTTAGTAAAAAGACTCATGAGAATAAGAAGATTAAGAATCAAGGGTTAGGATTTAGTTGGGGCATGTCATTAAGGGTGGTTGGGAGGCACCAATTTTTAGCTTAAAAGGCTAATGCTGGACCAGTTTAGCTTCTTAATGAGATTTCTTCTAGTATTGATGAAGATCAGTTTTCAAAGTGTTCTAGTGGAACTGCCTCCACTACAATTGGTATAAAACTATGGTTGGCGCCACAAATTTCTGAACATTGACCATAGTAAACACCTGGTCGTGAAATAATAAAGGCAGTTTGATTTAAGCGTCCTGGGACTGCATCTATTTTAATCCCTAATGCGGGTACTGCTCATGAGTGAAGAACATCTTCGGCAGTAACTAGAACTCGGATGGGGGATTGTATAGGGATGACTATTCGGTGGTCTGTCTCTAAAAGTCGAAATTGTCCAGGGTTTAGGTCTTCTGTTTGAATTATATAGGCATCAAATTCTAGATCTAGATAATCTGTATATTCATAGCTTCAGTATCACTGGTGGCCTAAGGCTTTAATAGTAATGTGTGGATCATTAACTTCATCTATAAGATATAAGATTCGTAATGAAGGGAGTGCAATTATAATTAAAATAATTGCTGGAACAATAGTTCAAACAATTTCAATTTCTTGAGAATCTAGAATATATTTGTTGGTAAGTTTAGTTGAGACTATAGCTACAATGATGTAAAGGACTAATGAGCTGATGAGAAATACAACTATTAGTGTGTGATCGTGGAAATGGAGGAGCTCTTCTATAACTGGGGAGGCTGCGTCTTGGAATCCTAATTGTGAGGGGTGTGCCATTATATAATAAATATTTATATTTAAGATTCGTTGGATTTTAACCCACAATTTTGCCCTGACAAGGTAATGTAATAATTTTTACTAGAATCTCAAGAAGGTGGCAGAGTGGTTATGCAGTTGGCTTGAAACCAATATATGGGGGTTCAATTCCTTCCTTTCTTGTTAATAAGATGGCTGTTGAATTTGGACGAATGCTGGTTCTTCATATGTGTGATAAGGAGGGGGGCAACCATGAAGCCATTCTACATTTGTGTGAGGTAATTCAATGTAGAGAATTTCGCGTTTTGAGCTGAATGCCTCCCATAGAATAAATAAGAGTAAAATAACAGCAATGAGGGAAATTAATGAGCCAATAGAAGAAATTACATTTCAGAGGGTATAGGCGTCTGGGTAGTCTGAATAACGTCGTGGTATACCGGCTAATCCTAGAAAGTGTTGTGGAAAAAAGGTTAAATTTACTCCAATAAATATGATTAAAAATTGGATTTTTGTTCAGGTGGAGTGAAGAGTAAATCCTGTAATTAAGGGGAATCAGTGAACAAAGCCTGCTATGATAGCGAATACTGCCCCTATTGAAAGAACATAATGGAAGTGGGCAACAACATAGTATGTGTCGTGAAGCACAATATCAAGAGATGAATTTGCTAGAACAATACCTGTTAGTCCTCCAACTGTGAATAGAAAGATAAAGCCGAGTGCTCAAAACATTGGTGTCTCCCATTTAATAGAGCCTCCGTGAAGGGTTGCTAGTCAACTAAAAACTTTAACTCCCGTTGGGATAGCAATAATTATTGTTGCGGAAGTGAAGTAAGCTCGAGTATCTACGTCTATTCCTACTGTAAATATGTGGTGAGCTCATACAATAAAGCCAAGTAGTCCAATTGCTATTATTGCTCATACTATACCTATATAGCCAAAAGGTTCTTTTTTACCTGAATAATATGCGACTACATGTGAGATTATACCAAAACCTGGTAAAATTAAAATATAGACTTCTGGATGACCAAAAAATCAGAATAGATGTTGGTATAGGATAGGATCCCCTCCTCCTGCCGGGTCGAAGAATGTTGTGTTTAGATTACGATCTGTAAGAAGTATTGTAATGCCTGCTGCTAAGACAGGTAGAGAGAGTAGCAGTAATACAGTTGTTACAAGAATTGATCAAACAAATAGCGGTGTTTGATATTGAGAAATTGCTGGTGGTTTTATATTAATAATGGTAGTAATAAAGTTAATTGATGCTAGGATAGAAGAGACTCCAGCTAAGTGTAGAGAGAAAATAGTAAGATCTACAGAAGCTCCCGCGTGGGCTAGGTTACCAGCAAGGGGAGGGTAAACGGTTCAGCCAGTTCCAGCCCCGGCTTCTACTCCAGCCGAAGCTAATAATAATAGGAAGGAAGGAGGGAGGAGTCAGAAGCTTATATTATTTATGCGAGGGAAGGCTATATCTGGAGAACCAATTATTAATGGGACTAATCAATTTCCAAAACCCCCAATTATGATGGGTATCACCATAAAAAAGATTATTACAAAGGCATGGGCGGTTACAATTACATTATAGATTTGGTCATCCCCCAGAAGTGTTCCTGGTTGGCTTAATTCTGTTCGAATAAGTAAACTTAGGCCGGTTCCAACTATACCTGCTCAGGCACCAAAAATCAAGTATAAGGTACCAATATCTTTGTGATTTGTAGAGAATAATCAACGATTAATTGCCACAGGTAAGATGGCTGAGACTAAGCGGCGGATTGTAGCTCCGTAGAGAGAGGTTAAAGTCCTCTTCTTATCAGCAAGTCCCGTAGTAAAATGTTACGTAAGATTGCAAATCTTAAAATGGAGAAAGGCTCTCCCGGGGCTTCTCCCGCCTCTCCGCCTTAACGGCGGGAGAAGCCTAGATAAAAGTTCGCTGGATTGAACGCTTAGCTGTTAACTAAGATTTTACAGGATCGAGGCCTGTTTATCTAGAAGGCTTTAGCTTAATGAAAGCATCTGAGTTGCATTCAGAGGATGTAAGGTAATGTCTTGCAAGTTTTATTAGCAGAAATTAGGAGGTTTCCACTCTTGCTCAAAGCTTTGAAGGCTTTTGGTCTAATTAACCTAAATTTCTTATGAGGTTAGTATAATTATTATTGGTGTCAGTGGAAGGAGGAGTATGGAGATGGATGTAGTAGATGTTAAAATCAAATTTGGTTGAGTTTGTTTTGTTCGTCATGAGGTGGTATAGTTAATAGGATTTGGTGAAATAGTAAGGGTTATGGTATAGCATAAACGTATATAAAAGAATAGGCTGAGTAATGTTGCTAAGGCTATGATAGTGGCTGGGATTGTTATATTTTGTTTTGCTATTTCTTGGAGGATAAGTCATTTTGGTATAAAGCCTGTGAGTGGTGGGAGGCCTCCCAATGATAATAGTGTAGTAAGTGCTATGATGGTAAGTAGGGGAGATTTTGTTGTAGAGGATACGATTGAGTTAATTTTGGTTGAGTTAAGTGTGTTAAATATTAGAAATATGGATGTGGTTATGATGATGTAAAGGATCAGATTTAATAGAGTTAGGTTAGGAGCATAGTGTAAAATAATAATTATCCATCCTAGGTGAGCAATTGATGAATATGCTAAAATTTTTCGTAGTTGTGTTTGGTTAAGTCCTCCTCATCCTCCTACAAGGATTGATGATAGTCCTAAAATTATAAGTAAATTTGGGTTTAGAAGGGGGTAAAGTTGAAGTAGAATTGCGAATGGTGCAAGTTTTTGTCATGTAGATAAAATTAAGCCGGTGATTAAGTTAAGGCCTTGTAGGATTTCTGGTAATCAGAAGTGTATAGGTGCTAGTCCAATTTTTAAGGCTAATGCAATGGTAATTAATGTGGAAGAGGCTGGGTTAATTATTTCAGTGATGTTTCATTGGCCTGTAGTTCAGGCGTTTATTGTTCCGGCAAATAGGAGTAATGCGGAAGCTGTGGCTTGAATTAAAAAATATTTTGTGGTGGCTTCTACTGCCCGGGGGTGTTGTTGATAAATTATTAGTGGAATGATGGCTATTGTGTTGATTTCAAGTCCTATTCAGATTAGAAGTCAATGTGATCCAATAAATGTTATTGTAGTACCTAGCCCTAGACTTGAGATTAGGATTGACAATACTAGTGGGTTCATTAGTAGAGGAAGGATTTTAACCAACATGGTTGGGGTATGGGCCCAAAAGCTTAATTAGCTGACTTTACTAGAGAGTAGTATAATTGGAAGTACTAGGAGTTTTGATCTCTTGAGTATAGGTTCAAGTCCTATTTTTCTAAGGAAGGGGAGTGATTTTAACACTCATAATTCACTCTATCAAAGTGATCCTTTAATTCAGGCACGCTTCCTTTAGGTTATTGGGGGGAGGCTTGCTGTAGCGATTGGTAGTGCAATGTGTCATAGAATTAGGGCTAGTGTTAATGGTAAAAAATTTTTTCATACTAAGTGTATAAGTTGATCATAGCGAAATCGTGGGTAAGAGGCACGAATTCATAAAAAAAGAATGGTGAGAAGTGTTGCTTTTAGTATTAGGTTGAATGTTGAGATTTGAGGTATGTGGGGGTTATAAGAGGTGCCTATAAATAAAATAACCGAGAGGGTATTTATTATAAGGATATTTGAGTATTCGGCTAAGAAAAAAAGGGCAAACTGGCCTCCTGCATATTCGATGTTAAAGCCTGATACTAGTTCTGATTCGCCTTCGGTAAGGTCAAATGGGGCTCGGTTAGTTTCTGCTAGTGTTGAGGTGTATCATATTATAGCTAGTGGTCATGCTGGAACAAGAAGTCAGATTGTTTCTTGGGTGAGATTAAAGGTATGAAGGGTAAATCCCCCTGTAAAAATGATTATTGATAGTAGAATTAGGCCTAGGGTAACTTCATATGAGATTGTTTGTGCTACGGCACGTAGAGCTCCTATGAGGGCATATTTAGAGTTTGAGGCTCAGCCAGAACCTAAAATTGTATAGACAGTTAAGCTTGAGATAGCTAAAATAAATAATAAGCCCAGGTTAAGATTCATGATTGAGTGTGGGAGTGGTAATGGTATTCATATTAATAGTGCTAGTGTTAATGCAATAGTAGGAGTTACTAAAAATAAGAATTGTGATGAGAATGAGGGTCGTACCGGTTCTTTAATAAAAAGCTTTAGTCCATCAGCGATTGGTTGTAAAATTCCGTAGGGTCCTACTACATTGGGGCCTTTGCGAAATTGTATGTAGCCTAGGATTTTTCGTTCAACTAGGGTTAGGAAAGCAGTGGCTAGGAGAATTGGAATAATGTAGGTCAATGGATTAATAATATAGAGGAAAGCAAAGTTTAGCATAGTTAAGGAGAGGAATTGAACCTCTGAATTAAAGGGCTTAGGTCTTTTGCACTTACCAGGCTCTGCCACCTTAACTAACCGTGATTTTCGGCTTGGTTAGCGATTTTCCCTTATCTGCTTTAGTTAATTTCAGCAGGTGGGAATGAAGCGTGCTTGTAAGTATTGGCTTCATTTTTCCGGTCCTTTCGTACTAGGAAAAATACCATCATAGATAGAAACTGACCTGGATTACTCCGGTCTGAACTCAGATCACGTAGGACTATTAATCGTTGAACAAACGAACCCTTAATAGCGGTTGCACCATTAGGATGTCCTGATCCAACATCGAGGTCGTAAACCCTTTCGGCGATGGGGACTCTAAGAAAGGATTGCGCTGTTATCCCTAGGGTAACTTGGTTCATTGATCAGGATTATATGTCCTGGGTCATTGTTCGGTAGATATTCTATTAGTTAGAATTGTAGTTCTAACTTTTAAGTATGTAAATACTCAGTCGATGAGGGGGTTTTGTTTTACCCCTTGGTCGCCCCAACCAAAAACAAGTTGAGTTAAATTTATTATATAGTATTTGTGTCCTTAGATTTATATATTAAAATAATTAACTTAGGTGTTTAAAGCTCCATAGGGTCTTCTCGTCTTATGTTATTATTCTCGATTCTGCACGAGAAGATCAATTTCATTGATTGGAAAATAGAGACAGATAAACTCTCGTGGTGCCTTTCATACGGGTCTTTAATTAAAAGACAAGTGATTACGCTACCTTCGCACGGTCAAAATACCGCGGCCGTTAAAATAATATCACAGGGCAGGCGGGACCTCTTATACTTATGTAGGGCAAGAGGCGATGTTTTTGGTAAACAGGCGGAGTTTATGTTTGCCGAGTTCCTTTATTTTCTTTTAATCTTTCCTAGTAACACTCCTGTGTAGGGTTAACGATAATTTTAATATGTTTTTCTTGTTATTTATTAATAATATATTAGCCTCAGATTGGCGTCGGTTAATTGTCAGTGTTTTAATTCGTTCTGACGTACACTGGTGTTAGGGAGAGGTTTAGCCTCTTATTACTCATTTTAGCATAAGTTCTTTTATCAGTTGATAAAATTACCCAATATAGGTAAGGGGGTTGTGATTTAATATCAGAATTATTGGTTTGGTAAAAGTTGGAGCTATGACGCTTGCTTCACAGGTGGCTGCTTTTAGGCCCACTGAGTTATAATCCTTAAAAAGTATGATCATTACCCTACTTGGAAAGTTGTTTCTTAATTCAAAAGAGCTGTACCTCTTTTGAATAACTATTAATTTTTACAATAAGTCTTTGTAAGTAATTCTTATGTGACGAATTGAAGAATTAATGCAGAATTTAGGTTCTTTTCTTGGGTAACCAGCTATCACTAGGCTCGGTAGGTTTATCACCTCTACTTGGGAGTCTTCCCACTCTTTTGCCACAGAGACGGGTTGGCTCTAAATGTGCTGCTCCGAAGTAGCTCGTCTAGTTTCGGGAAGGTGGACTTAAGGTCTTTTTGCCCAGTTGTTCTGGCTAAATCATGATGCAAAAGGTACGAGGGTTTATCTCTGCTTTTTTTTACTTAAATGGTTTATTTCATTTCTTTTTCAGCTTTCCCTTGCGGTACTTTTTCTATAGCTCTAAGTTTCTGTTCTATCGCCTATACTAAGAAGGTAAGAATGTTTTAAATAAGATTATTTAAGGTAATACATTATAATAGTGTTATATTTTTAAAATATTTAGGCTAGTTTTAAGGTTCAAAATGACTCGGGTTGCACGGGTATCTTCTCGGTGTAAGGGAGGTGCTTTGCTAGTTTAGCTACATTTTGGTTATTCCAAGTACACTTTCCAGTACACTTACCATGTTACGACTTGCCTCCTCTTGTTTAGTGAATTTTTTTATATAAAATTATTTTTTGTTAAGGAGAGTGACGGGCGGTGTGTGCGCGCCTCAGAGCCAGTTTCAGAAAAATATTCTAAGGTTTTCTTACTGCTAAATCCACCTTTAAGTAATTTTTCATTTTACTATTCGTGTTTCCTTCATAGGAAATGTAGCCCATTTCTTTCCATTTCATTCGCTACACCTCGACCTGACGTATTGAAGATAATTCATTTTGCTTACTTTTATCCCTTCAAAGGGTGAGCTGACGACGGCGGTATATAGGCGGTTACAGAAAACAAGAAGTGGTAAGGTTAAACGGGGATTATCGGTTATAGAACAGGCTCCTCTAGGTGGGTCTGGGGCACCGCCAAGTCCTTTGGGTTTAAAGCTAGCGCTTGTAGTACTCAGGCGAGTAAATAGTATAATTTATTAACAATGTTTAGGGTTAAGCATAATAGGGTATCTAATCCTAGTTTGGGTCTTAACTATCGTGAGGTCAAAAATTCTGTTTTTGTAAAGTTACTTTCGTTGGTTGGGTTTTCCATTCATAAGTGCGTATGACAGCTTGATGAGGTCTTTACTTTAGTAAAGTAAGATTATTTTTAATCACCCTTTACGCCGTGAAGTATTAATATGTGTTACTCGTATAACCGCGGTGGCTGGCACGAGATTAACCAACACTCTTAACTATAACTGGTTCAAGCTTGCGCTTATGTTTCAATGTTTATTACTGCTGAAGTTCCTTGGGGATGTGGTTAAGCGAGGTGTCATGGGCTATACAATATATATGTGCCTGATACCGGCATCTAGTCAAATTATGGTTTGTCTAGGGCGTTCTCACAGGAATGCTGAAACTTGCATGTATAAGTTTAGTTAAAAATAATACTGAGGCTAGGACCAAACCTGCTGCGCTTGCGAAAAGTTTGATATTTTATATTAGCATTTTCAGTGCTATGCTTTACTTTAAGCTACACTAGC